CTCTTATACCTTCTGTTAAAAATATCGAATAAAAAGCATCTATGTAACCGCGATTATATGACCAATCATAAATAAAATTTTGTATTTTGTCCCAAAAAATTCTCTTAGGACCCCTTTTTACAAACGAATTAAAGACGTTCAAATTTTGTAAAGATGAATAAAAAGGATTATATAAAAAATATGCTAGAAATATTCCAAAGCAGGCTATACTCACAGAAAAGGTTGCATTTGTTAAAAATTCATACCAATCCACAAAATCATTTGAGTTTGGATATAAAAGATTTATAGAGGGAGTTAACAATTTGGATAATATATCTTCTTCTTGATTGAAAGGAATTCCTATAACTCCAACAAATAAAGTAAATAAAACCAATATAAGCATAGGAAATAACATAGTATTACCTGATTCATGAGGATAAGAAAGGGTGTTCGTGGTCCCAAAATGAGTAATAGTAATACGAGCATCCTTTTTTACATTACCATGCATTTGACATGCCGTCTTCAAAAATGAGGAAGCCCCCTCGTTATTATTGAGTGTTAATAAGGATACTAAACGAAAATCTCTGTTAATCGTTTTTTGTTCTTCTTTACCCCATAGCTTTATTGAATAAAAAGAACAGCTTTTTTTTCCGCTGTAATTTTGAAAATGAATGTTTAAATGTCCTTCAAAAGTAAGTAAATAGATCCGAAACATATAAAACGCCGTTAATCCGGCTGTGGACCAAGCTATTATTGCAAAAATCGGTGAATACAACCAACTATCATTAAGAATTTCATCTTTGGACCAAAAACAGGCAAGCGGTGGAATCCCACAAAGAGAAAGTGTACCCACTAAAAAAGCAATTTTTGTAATTGGGATATGCTTTTTTAAACCGCCCATAAAAACCATATTCTGGCTTTTATCTGGAGAATATCCAACAATAGTTTCCATTGAATGAATAATTGATCCAGATCCTAAAAACAATAAAGCTTTCGAATAAGCATGAGTAATTAAATGAAATAAAGCAGCTCGATAGGACCCCATCCCTAGAGCTACCATCATATAACCCAATTGCGACATTGTAGAATAGGCTAAGCCTTTCTTAATATCTTTTTGAGCAAGGGCTAAAGTAGCCCCTAAAAGTACTGTTGTTATACCTATAACAGATATTATATTCATTATGTAAGGTATGACTATGAACAGAGGAAGAAAGCGGGCTACAAGAAAAATGCCTGCTGCTACCATAGTAGCAGCGTGTATAAGAGCCGAAATTGGGGTAGGCCCCTCCATGGCATCAGGTAACCAGACATGAAGAGGGAATTGTGCGGATTTAGCAATTGCGCCAGCAAACAATAGAAAAGCACATAAAGTAGCAAATAAAAAAGAAATCTCATTATTATAAATCAAATTATTAAATATTTCGAACAAATCTTGAAATTCAAAACTACCCGTGATCCAATAAAGACCTAAGATTCCTAATAATAAACCAAAATCGCCTACACGATTAGTTACAAAGGCTTTTTGACAAGCATTCGCCGCAAGGGGTCGTGTAAACCAAAACCCTATTAATAGATAAGAACAGATTCCAACCAATTCCCAAAAAATATAAATTTGTATCAAATTCGAACTAATCACTAATCCTAACATTGAAGTATTGAACAAACTTAGATAAGCAAAAAATCTCAAATATCCTTGATCATGAGACATATAATTGTCACTATAAATAAGAACCAAAAGTCCAACAGTAGTAATTAATATTGACATAATAGAAGTAAGTGAATCAATAAAGTAGCCAAACTCAAAAGAAAAATCATTATTGATGGTCCAAGACCATACATATTGATAGATGGAATTTTTATTTATTTGCTGAATACAAAGATCGACCGAAAAAATCATAGCTAGACTTAACAATAAAATACTGGGAAAAGACCACATACGGCGAAAATTTTTTGTTGCTGTCGGAAAAAGGAGAAGTCCCACTCCTATTAAAATAGGAATTGGAAGTGGAATGAAGGGTATGATCCATGAATATTGATATGTATGCTCCATAAAAACCTTTTTTTTTAATCGTTCCTGATTCACCGGCTCTTATTTCTTTTGAAATGAAAGTAGTAATCAAAAATCAAGATATTACAAAGTAAAAAAGTTAAGTGAAATTTTCTATTCTTAATTTTTTTAATCTTTTTCAAGTACTTCAAAGATATTCAAATCCGAGATCGGGAAAAAAAGGGTGCTTGCATTTTTCATTTTTCTAGGAATCCGAGAATGGCTTGTAACTTGACTCAATATAACTTATTTATCCATAAACTTAACTTATTAAATAATTCATTTTCAATGCAAAACTTATGGATTGTCTTGAATTACAATACAAAGTTTTTAGAAAGACTATTCAAGATTTTACTTTCCATAAAATTATCTGTACATCTTTACATAAAATAAAGTTAAACGAATAAATTTCGAAAATCTTTTAATTTTCAATTTTTGAATTATTATTTTTTTAATTATGTATAGATTAACTACATTGATGAATATAAAATAAATGACTCAAGTTTTGTTCTTTTTTTTTTTTCGTATTAAAAAAAATAGATAAAGGATTGGTTTTTTTCAACTTTTGATCTATTTTTTTTTTTTATTTATGTTATGTATAAAAAAGTCGGTAGATAAGTGGACGGCGACAACAATATACAAGAGAGGGATAAAAGCGAAAAACTTTATTTTACTTTCTTTTTTCTTCTTTTTTTCTGATTATTTTTATTTTATATAATTTTCTATAATAGTATTTTATACAATAGAAATAAAAAAATTATACCCATAGTGCTTTTTTTTTTAACCTTTGCACATTTTTTGCTAGTCTCACATCTATATTTCTTTTTTAAGATTCTAAATAGATATAGAATCTAAATAAATAATATAGAAAATATATAAGAATAAAAAGGAGAGATCCTTTGAAACAATAGATGTCTTTCACATCCAACTGTAGCACTCACTTTTTTTTGAATGGCAGTTCCAAAAAAACGTACTTCTATATCAAAAAAGCGTATTCGTAAAAACGTGTGGAAGAAGAAGGGATATTGGACAGCGTTGAAAGCTTTGTCATTAGCGAAATCTATTTCTACCGGTAAATCAGAAAGTTTTTTTGTACAACAAATAAAAAACAAAACGTTGGAATAATTTGAATTGTTTTAACTCGAAACAAGAGCTAATTGCTTTTTTAATTCCCTAATTGAAATTTGAATACGGAATTAAAAAAAAAAGGGACCCTTTATTCTTTTAATTTAAATAAATAATTTATTCTTTTAATTTAAATAAATAATAAATAATTTAAATAAATAATAAAGACAAGATAGAAGGATTCACCTTTCTTTTTTTTTTAATCTCTATTTTTTTTATTTCCAGGATGGGGATTCTTTTTTCCCCATCGCCCCATTTTTTGTTTGTTAGAGTTAACAGAATTTTTTTTATAATTCAAAATATCGATAATTTCGACTATAACTGAAGATATATAAATAGGTTGAATAGATTTATACTTTATTTATTTTATTATTTATACTTTAGTTATTTTATTTAATTTAATATTTTTTTTATTTCAATTGAAAAAAAAAAAGAATTAGTAAAAATTAGTATAAAATTAGTATTTAGTAATAATTAGTATAAATATTAAGTATATATATAAGTATATATATATATATATATATAATTAAGTATATATATAATTAAGTATATAATAATATAATTAAGTATATATATAATTAAGTATATAATATAGGGATCCACTCTAGATTTATAAAATAGTTAAGCAAAATGAATGGGGTATTGCAACTAAAACGAATCGATTAAGTTTCAATTTTGTAACTTTCTAAATCATTATTTTTATCAATTACTATAATATACTTCTCTTGCTTTCAATCCAATTAAGAAAAATGACTTTTTCAATTTAGTAGATATACAAAGAATCTGTAAATTTTAACTTAGGTTATTCTTATCCAAAGAATTCTATGTTTGCATAGAAAGATGAATCAAGACATAATAATTATAAATTCAACAAATTTTGTATGGTACAATTTATTATGAGAAACCCTTTTTTTTATATAATATGTCCAAGAATACTTAGTTCATTCTTAAACAAAAATTCATAATGGCAAATCCTAATGATTACTACAGAGCTATACAAATTACATAAATCTTTTGGTTAAATATCGTGCTGAATTTTTGATCCGTAAAAATCCTAAAAAATCCTATTTTTTTCTTTATTCAATCGATAAGCCTTTATTATAATTATATGATTTTTATTATAATTATATGATTTTTATGAACCTAGAAAAAAATGAGAGATTGAGATAAATCATTAACAAAGGAAATGAAAAAGGTAAAGAACTCTTTTTTTCATTTCTATGAATCAAATGAAGTTAGAAGTCTTTAGTTACACGAGTTTTTAGGAGAATCTAAACTACAAACTTTCTGTTGTTGCTTTAGAAACTCGAAATAATTAAATAAAACAAACGAAAACGAAAATAAGAAGTCTTTTGCCAACCTGCTTTTTTATGACAATTCCATTACTTATTTCTTTTTATTTTTTTTTTATTATTATTTAAACGAAGTTTTAGTCATCAATTTCAATACTCACTAAAAAATATTGTATTGAGTGGACCCTTTTAATCTCGACCATTGAGTAAAATTCGGTTATTATAATTTCGAACAAGCCGCTATGGTGGAATTGGTAGACACGCTGCTCTTAGGAAGCAGTGCTAGAGCATCTCGGTTCGAGTCCGAGTAGCGGCATTGTGTTTCTATATCTTCTAAAAGAGATAGAATAAGCCCTATAATGAATCAAAAAATTCTCGCTTTTTTTTTTTTCAAAAATTTTTATGATTTTTTCAACTTTAGAGCATATATTAACTCATATATCCTTTTCGGTCGTTTCAGTCGTAATTACAATTCATTTTTTAACCTTATTAGCCAATGAAGTCGTAGAACTATATGATTCATCAGAAAAGGGAACAATAGTTACCTTTGTCTGTATAACAGGATTATTAATTACTCGTTGGATTTATTCGGGGCATTTCCCATTAAGTGATTTATATGAATCATTAATCTTTCTTTCATGGGGTTTCTCCGTTATTCATATAGTTTCCTCTTTTAAAAATAAAAACCATAAAAATGATTTAAGCGCAATAACCGCGCCAAGTGCTTTTTTTACTCAAGGCTTTGCTACTTCGGGCCTTTTAACCAAAATGCATCAATCCGCAATATTAGTACCAGCTCTTCAATCTCGATGGTTAATGATGCACGTGAGTATGATGGTATTAGGCTATGCAGCTCTTTTATGTGGATCATTATTATCAGTAGCTCTTCTAGTCATTACATTTCGAAAAGTCATAAAGATTTTTGGTAAAAAAACAAATTTCTTAAATGAGTCGTTTTCCTGTGACAAAATGAATGAAAGTAGCAATGTTTTACTAAAGACTTATTCTCTTTCTTCTCAAGATTATTACAGATATCAATTGACTCAACAATTGGATCGTTGGAGTTATTGGATTATTAGGCTTGGATTTATCTTTTTAACAATAGGGATTCTTTCTGGAGCAGTCTGGGCTAATGAGTCTTGGGGGTCATATTGGAGTTGGGACCCAAAGGAAACTTGGGCTTTTATTACTTGGACTATATTCGCAATTTATTTACATACTCGAACAAATAAGAATTTTGAAGGTGTAAATTCCGCAATTGTGGCTTCTACAGGCTTTCTTATAATTTGGATATGTTACTTTGGGGTTAATCTATTAGGAATTGGTTTACATAGTTATGGTTCATTTACATTAACATCTAATTGAATAAAAACAGACTAACAAAAAGCACAGCGTATATCTAAGAATAATCCGTCAAGAACCTTTTGAATCAAATAGTAGAGCGATTCAAAAGGTTCTCACAAAGGCCAAACATGTCTGATTAAAATTCAAATTTATTTTACTTTTTTTGATTCAACTTCAACTTAATAGACGAAAAAAGACTTTTCTTTTTTTCACAATTGTACAACGAACCTTTTTACGAATAATCGGATGCTTTTTTTATTTTATTAATGAATACTATCTAAAAAAAAAATTCGATAGAATAGCGTCGACCCTCTCACCTGATAGTGAGAGAACAAAATCTGGATAAATACCAATACCTATTATGGGTAGAAAGATAGAGATCGAAAGAAATAACTCTCGTGGTCCAGAATCAAAAAAATAGGAGCTTGGAACATTAAATAACTTATATCCATAAAACATTTGACGCGACATAGATAATGAATAAATAGGAGTTAATATCATTCCAATTGCCATTACAAAAGTAATTAGTATTTTTGGCATTAAAAAATATTTTTTGCTGGTAATGATTCCAAAGAAGACTGTCAATTCCGCAACAAAACCACTCATGCCGGGTAATGCAAGAGAAGCCATCGATAAGATACTGAACATCGTAAATATTTTTGGAATTGGAATAGCCATTCCGCCCATTTCGTCGAGATAAACAAGCCGTATTCTATCGTAACTGGTTCCCGCCAAGAAAAAAAGCGCAGCGCCAATAAATCCATGAGATATTATTTGTAAAATGGCTCCGTTGAGTCCCGTATCAGTTATGGAACCAATTCCTATAAGTATGAAGCCCATATGAGATACAGAGGAATAGGCTATTCTTTTTTTTAAATTACGTTGACCAAGAGATGTTGAAGCTGCATAAATTATCTGCATTGTACCCACTATCAGCAACCAAGAGGAAAAGAGAGAATGTGCATGGGGTAATAATTCCATATTGATCCGAACTAATCCATACGCTCCCATTTTTAATAAGATTCCGGCTAGAAGCATACAAGTACTGTAATGTGCCTCCCCGTGGGTGTCTGGTAACCATGTATGTAAGGGTATAATCGGTGATTTGACAGCAAAAGCAATAAGAAACCCAATATAGAATAGTATTTCCAGTGGTATAGGATATGATTGATTAACTAATGTTTCAAAGTTTAATGTTGGTTCATTAGAACCGTAGAATCCAATACCCAAAACTCCTATTAATAGAAAAATGGAGCCCCCTGCAGTATACAAAATAAACTTGGTAGCTGAATACAGGCGTTTCTTTCCCCCCCACATAGATAGAAGTAGATAAACGGGAATTAATTCTAACTCCCACATGATGAAAAAAAGTAAAAGATCCCGAGAGGAAAATGATCCTATTTGACCACTGTACATTGCTAACATTAAGAAATGAAATAATCGGGAATCCCGAGTAACTGGCCAAGCTGCTAAAGTAGCTAAAGTAGTAATAAATCCTGTCAGTAAAACAGGTCCTATGGAAAGGCCATCTATTCCCAATCTCCAGTAAAAATCAAAAAAATTGATCCATTTATAATCTTCTGCGAGCTGGATTAATGGATCGTCCAATTGGAAATGATAACAAAATACATAGGTCATTAGAAGGAGTTCTAAAATGCATATACAAATAGTATACCACCGAATTAACTTATTTCCTCTATGAGGAAGAAAGAAAATGAGTGAACCCGCGGATATGGGTAAAACAACAATTATTGTTAACCAAGGAAAATAATTCATGGTAAAGACAAGATACACTTGGACCAGAAAAACCCGCGCTCGAAAAAAGAATCTTTATGCTTTTTTTTCGAGTACGGGTTTTTTTCAGTAAAAAAAATCAAATGTATTCAAAATGTATTCAACTGAGGTTTTGGGGAACGTATCAATAAGCTAGACCCATGCTTCGAGTTGTTTCATGCCATAAATAAACTCGAACGCTCAAGAAATCTGTTGGACAGGCGGATTCACATCTCTTACAACCAACACAGTCTTCTGTTCTTGGAGCAGAAGCAATTTGCTTAGCTTTACATCCATCCCAGGGTATCATTTCTAACACATCCGTGGGGCAAGCTCGAACACATTGAGTACACCCTATACATGTATCATAAATTTTTACTGAATGTGACATGGGATCTATCAATTTTTGAATGTTATAAAAATTCGATCTAGTAAACTTGTAAATGAATCATATATTGAAACACTAGATGAATCAATGATTTACCAGAAATTTTAGAAATTTTCTAATCAATTTCCTTCTAGAGCAACTCATAAAAAAGGTCCAAGATGCTTTGATTGCTTATGGTTTTACAAATATGATCTAGATTCCTTTATTATTTCAATATTTATTATTAATACTATTTATTCAACAACGTCGATTGATTGATACGTGTTGATTTTCTATTACGATAAATTGACGAAACAATAGCCAATCCAATAGCAGCTTCAGCGGCTGCAATAGCTATAACAAAAATGGAAAAAATATCTCCTTTTAATTGGCGATTATCAAAAAAATCAGAAAATGTTACAAAATTGATATTAACCGCATTCAATATAAGTTCAAGACACATAAGGGCCCTAACCATATTTCGACTCGTAATCAATCCATAAATACCAATAGAAAATAAATAGGCACTCAAAACAAGTACATGTTCTAGCATCATTGACCAACTCCTTATGAATTTCAATTCATTTCAATATGAACAATAGATTCGATTGACTAGAAATTTAACAAAGATGGAACAAAAGAATATATTCTATTGGAAATAGATCGAATAAAAGAATTTAAAAATAAAGGAATTTTAACAAATTTCTATTTTAGGTATGAAAAGTCTTTAATTTGATTCCTATATTTCTATAGAATTCATTCAAGGGAAATAAATATGATAACCCAGAAAAAAACTTGAATTTTGAGTACTTGCTGCTGTTAGTTATACAGATTTTTATTTATTATTGACGAGCCACAGCAATTGCACCTATCAAAGCAACTAAAAGAATTATTGAAATGAGTTCAAATGGAAGAAAAAAATCTGTTGATAAATGAATTCCAATTTGTTGACTATTACTTATTAAGTCTTGTTCTATAATTTGGTTTGATTTTGTAGCCCAAATAATACCGTACCATGACGTATCTAAAATAGTAGTAATTAACGAAACAAGAATACTTGTACAAACCAGTGAAGTGACGCCATCCCCAACGGTCCACAGATTCAAATCGGTGTAATATTCTGAACCATTCAGAAACATCACAGCAAATAGGATTAAAACATTTATGGCTCCCACATAAATAAGTAACTGGGCAGCGGCTACAAAATGAGAATTGGAGAGAATATAGAATAAGGATATACAACTAAGAACCAATCCCAATGAAAAGGCAGAAAAAATTGGGTTGGTAAGTAATACCACTCCCAGGCCCCCTAATATAAGACCCAATCCCAGAAAAACTAAAAGAAAATCGTGTATTGGTCCAGGCAAATCCATTATATGGGATAAAGAAATTGAAATACTTTTCATGATCTTATTGACTCGACCAGGAATTTTTTTTATGATCCGCTCGTTCGCCTAATTGAATTTATGATACGTTCCGAATTGAATGAAATTCAAATCTATTAGGTGTAAATTGATGTAGGTACAATTTTTGGACAGTTTTTTTTATTCTTTGATTTGAAAGGGTTTTTTGTTTTTTGAAAAACTATCTATTTCAAAACAATTATGAATAGATTAATAGATTCGCCATAAAAATGACGTCAAAATTATCATCAACCAAAATCTAGTTGAATTTTGGAATTTTTGATCAAACAAAACAAAGAAAAAGACTTCGTTCTTTTCATTTAAACCCTTAAGAATTGGAAATTTCTCTTGACTTTACTAGAAAAAGAATCGGAGAGGTATTTACCTAGTTTTTCTTTGAGGCGAATTCAAAACTGTTCGGATTGTATAATCGTCAATTACTGACATTGGTAAACGGCCCAAAGCTATTTGATTATAATTCAATTCGTGACGGTCGTAAGTAGAAAGTTCATATTCCTCAGTCATTGATAAACAATTTGTTGGACAATACTCAACGCAGTTACCGCAAAATATACAAATTCCAAAATCAATACTGTAATTAAGCAATCGTTTTTTTCGAATATCTGTTTCAAATTTCCAATCAACAACAGGCAGATCTATAGGACATACACGAACACATACTTCACAAGCAATGCATTTATCAAATTCAAAATGGATTCGGCCGCGGAAACGCTCGGATGTGATTAATTTTTCATAAGGGTATTGAATAGTTACAGGTAAACGATTTGCATGGGATAAGGTAATCATGAAACCTTGACCAATGTACCTCGCTGCTCGTACTGTTTGGTGACCATAATTCATGAACCCAGTTACCATAGAGAACATATCATAAATTTTTATGAATAATTTTATCTTTGTTTCTTTCGCTTGTTTGAACTAAGTTGTGAGCATCGTATTCTTTTTTCTTTACAGTGAAAGAAGTTGGAAAGATGTTGTTAATAATAAATTACCGAGAGAAATAGGTAAAAGAAATTTCCATCCAAGATTTAATAGTTGGTCCATTCTTAACCGAGGTAAAGTCCATCTTGTTGCGATAGGAATAAACAAGAACAAAAAAGTTTTTGCTAATGTAATAAAGAGACCTATTGTCGTTCTAAAGATCCCATCTACTTTATTTAGCTCAGGAGAGAATATGGGCGGAATGGAAATATTCCACCCGCCCAAGTAAAGAACTGTTACAAATAACGAAGAAAGTAATAGATTTAGATAGGAAGCAACGTAAAATAAACCAAATTTGATACCCGAATATTCGGTTTGATACCCTGCTACTAATTCTTCCTCTGCTTCTGGTAAATCAAAAGGTAATCTCTCACATTCTGCTAGGGAAGAAATTAGAAAAACTATAAACCCTATGGGTTGACGCCACAAATTCCAACCCCAAAACCCATATTTTGACTGCGCCTCAACTATATCAACTGTACTTAAACTATTAGATAATCATAGTCGATAATAACATCACAGTTCCCATCGCTATTCCAAAACCGTACATGAGATTTTCACCTCATACGGCTCCTCGCGGGTCACAAATAAATCTAATGACCGGATCCGCATTATTTGTCTTGGTATTGGTGTAGACTAGATAGAGTCAAAATGGGTCGGAAGGTCAAAAATTATACCAATGGAATTCCGTCCGCTATACTATAAGAAAATTAAGAAATTAAATAAATATAAAAAAAAGTGCTTCTGAATTCATCTCACCCCTTTTTTTTTTCAATTTTTCTTTGTTGAGTAATAACTTAATTCTTCAATAAAATACTCCTTGTCGAAAACTCAATCAATATTTCACCCCACCTTTTTCGATTACGAAAAAACAAATTAAACGTTCTATTAGTTCATGAATCATGAAATGAATTATACTATACATATATGAAAGAAAAGGTTTTTCTTTTGGTTTTTTTTCATTCCTATTCTTCTTTCTGAGGAAACGGGGGCTTAAACTAAAAAAAGTAAAGGATTATTTCGTTCCTGATAGTCATTGCTTTAATCGGTGGATAGGAGCCTACTCTGGATCGGAATCTGGGGAGTACTGCCTGATCATTTCTACTAATTTAAAGCCCCAATGAGTATTCCTTTTATGTTATGCAGAACTATCCTTTTAGATAATTTACATAATCTCCATTACTAATCCTTTGTGTATTTTGGTGTTCCTAACCATCCACTCTTTTTTGTTCAATCTTCCGTTTTGCAATATGCGTATAGTAATCCATACAAACGATAATAAAAATTTCATACGGTTTTTTTTAACCCGCTTCAAGCTAGGTTGACTAATCAACCAGTCTTGGGGTAAAGGATTTCTTTCGCTTATGTTTATTTCCACTTATTTCTTGTACATAGGAAATGAGATTCAACTTTTTTTTACGGCGAATTTGTAAGCTGTTTTCTTTCACTCATATATAACTATCTAATTTAATTTATCAACCCCTAATAAAAAAGGAGGATTCTCTTCATTCAACTTATTTTTTTAGAACGAAAGAAATGGGGAAAATAAATTAACGAATCACACGTAGAGATATTGATAAAACGCATAGAGTTAATGGTATTTCATAACTAATCGATTGCGCAGCAGCTCGCAGACCACCTAAAAAGGAATATTTATTATTTGATCCGTATCCTGACATAAGAAGTCCAACAGGAGCAATACTTGAAATGGCAATCCATAAAAAAATACCAATATTGAGATCGGCTAAAACAAGGTGATAGCTAAAAGGAATTACTGAAAAACTTAGTAAAATGGATATGACTGCTATAGATGGTCCAATACTAAATAATCGGGTATTTCCCCTGGAAGGAAAAAGATTCTCTTTGAAAAGAAGTTTTGTCCCGTCTGCTAGAGCTTGAAGAATTCCCAAAGGTCCGGCGTATTCAGGACCAGTACGTTGTTGTATTCCTGCCGATATTTCTCGTTCTAACCATACAATTACGAGTACACCTATTGTGATCCCCAATACAAGAGTCAAAATAGGGACAAATATCCATAAGATCTCGTAGACCTCTTTTAAAGATCCAAATTTTGAAAAAGAATTGATACCTTGTACTTCTGTTGTATAAATTATCATTTCAACGATCAACTTCTCCCATAATAATATCTATGCTACCTAGTATCGTCATAATATCAGCCAATTTCATTTTTTTAACTAACTGAGGAAGAATTTGCAAATTGATAAAACCCGGCGGGCGAATTTTCCATCTCCAAGGAAAACCGCTTTGATCCCCTATCAGAAAAATTCCCAATTCCCCCTTTGGAGCTTCAACTCTCACATAAAGTTCTTGTTTCGGCAATTCAAATGTAGGAGACGGTTTTTTACTAATGAATCGATATTCAAAATCATTCCATTTTGTAGCCCTTTCTCTATCAAAACATCGGATTTCTAAATTCTCGTAAGGACCCCCCGGAATTCCTTCCAGAGCCTGTTGAATTATTTTTATGGATTCTGTCATTTCACTGATTCGGACTAAATAACGAGCTAAAGAATCTCCTTCTTTTTGCCATTGGATTTCCCAATCAAATTCGTCATAACACTCATAACGATCAACTTTCCGAAGATCCCATTGTATACCAGATGCTCGTAGCATTGGGCCAGATAAACCCCAATTTATTGCTTCTTCTCCACCAATAATGCCTATTCCCTCAACTCGTTCTAAAAAAATAGGATTTCGTGTAATAAGTTTTTGATATTCACCAACCCCTGTTAAAAAATAATCACAGAAATCCAAGCATTTATCTATCCATCCATAAGGTAGATCCGCCGCGACTCCTCCGATACGAAAAAAATTATGCATCATTCTCATACCGGTGGCAGCTTCAAATAAATCATAGATTAACTCCCTTTCTCGGAAAATATAGAAAAAGGGAGTCTGCGCGCCAATATCCGCCATAAAAGGTCCAAGCCATAACAGATGAGAAGCTATACGACTCAATTCCAACATAATCACTCTGATATAGCTGGCTCTTTTAGGTACTTGAATATTTCCCAACAGCTCTGGTCCATTTACGGTTATTGCCTCCGTGAACATAGTAGCTAAATAATCCCAACGTGTTACATAAGGCAGATATTGTATAATTGTTCGGTTTTCTGCAATTTTTTCCATTCCTCTGTGTAAATAACCTAAGATCGGTTCGCAGTCAACAACATCTTCACCATCTAGAGTAATGATAAGACGAAGAACACCGTGCATTGATGGGTGGTGAGGTCCCATATTGACTATCATAAGGTCCTTTTCTGTAACCGGTATATTCATAGGTTTTTCCTCGATTCATTTGTACATGAATTGCTGAAAACGAAACGAAGTTCATCAAAATTCAAGATCTAAAAAATCAACTAATTCAAAAATTTCAAATTCATTAACGATTTTTTGACTCCCGAATACCCAACTCACGAATTAAATTTTTATAACGCACTTCGCTTTTCTTTGATAAATAAGACAGCAACCGTCGACGTTTTCCCAAAATTTTTCGTAAACCTCTCTGAGATAAATAGTCTTTTCTGTGCAATTCCAAATGCGAAGTAAGTCTTCTTATCTTATTGGTGAAATTGACTATTTGAAATTCAACGGACCCCACGTTTTGTTCGTTTTTCTCTTGAAAAATAACTGAAATGAAGGAATTTTTTTTCATAAAACAAAATCTTCGTCCTCCTCCCTACTCCCTTTTTTATGTGAATTTTGTTAATCAGTAATAATAATAAGAGGTATTCTGCTATATACAAAGATCTTAAGTTCGTTCTGAACCACTTCAATTTATCAAAAAAAATTAACAAAAAAATGAATCAATTTGTTTTTCTATTTGATTCATACCGAGCTATAAAGAAATGATTTCTTTTTGCAAAAGAGAAAGTTCTATTTTAGAGTTAAATAAAAACAATAAATGAATCAACAGACTTTTGTTAAAGTCTGTTGATTCATTTATAGATCAAATTGATATGTATCTCATTAAATTAATATCATGTATCAAAATAGAATGCAAGAAAATCGTTGGGTCTCCCTATTTGTTTTCATATTCCCGATATACTAAATATATGGAAAAATAGATGTACTATTAACGAATTTTGAATCGCGGGTACATATGTATTCGTAACATACTGAAACGACTGCCATCATTAGTATTAAACCAATAGCGATTCATACAAGCTAAATCCTCTAATCGATAATTGGGCCAAAGAAAGAACTTGAGTTTTTTTAGTTTTTTTTTATCGCTAGCAAAACGGTTACTCTTATTCAAAACTTTACCACAGTTTTTTACATCATTGCAAAATACTGGACTTCTATTCATACCATTTCTACCCCTTGAATTGAAACAAATTAGAATTCGCAATTCTCTACGACGTTTGGGGGATAAAATATTTTCAGGAACAAACAAATCATAATGATTTTTGTCTCTATTTTCAGCCATTTTTTTCTGTCTTGCAATTAATTCATCAAAATTCTTCTTAGTAACAGAGCCTTCTTCCTGGTATATTTGATTGATTTTTTGTTTATTCTTATGAACCAACGCAATACTTATGGTTTGATATAGAATCAAATGTCCATCATTGTTTACAGACAGACGAACTGGTTCGAGAAGAAAAAATCCCCTTCTCATTAATTTAGAAGCATTGAATTTCGCTTCGTTACGACGGAACAAACAATCCAGACATGTTTCCCCCCTTAGTATGGAGAGGATAGCTGCTTCTGATACTTGATAGTCCTGACTTCTCACTTTAAGCAAGAAACAATTTTCATAGATACTAGTGTTTACTTTTTCGTCCGCAAAATCATCATACCAACCAAAGTAATAACGCAAGAGACGATCTTTTATGAAATCTTTAAAGTATATTTTTTTTTGAAAGTCTCTTTTTTGAGGGTCAAAAATTTCCTTCTCTTTCTCATTGAAAAAAAGTATTTTTGTTGGGTTCGATATGTCCCTTTTTTTATTATTTTTTTTTCTACTAACGTTTTCGTTTTCAATAACATTTGAAAGAAGGGATTTTTTTGGTATAATCCACGGGTTTTTCTTATATACATCATAAAGGTGCCCAAATTTTGGGTAGAACCAAACCCCAAGATTCCTTATAGGACGACTTAGTATTTCTTCATTCATTCCCATCCAATCAAAAAGGGGGGCTTTTTTCATTTTTTTATTCGGGTCTTTATTTTGATAAATTGTGAAATATAAGAGTCTTCTCCTATTTATTTTAGAATAATTTTGATAATTATTAACCTCATTTAGATTATTAATCTCAGGCAGAATATTTTTCTTAGTCTTGGTGGAAACCCAGGACTCAATATCGTCCTTATTTTTAAGCCAAATATTAAACCAATCACAATATCTTCTAGATTTTCGGATAGAAAAATTCTCCCTATCGATAATATCATTTTCCCCTAGATAATTAGGGAATAGAAAATTGTGGATAGGGATACCTCCCAGCATATCAAAAAATTTCCCTTTATCCGTGTTGGAATTATAAAAAATCTCTTCGCTATTATTTACTTGTAATGGTGACCCATAAATATATGAGTCCTTTTTATCTTCTTTATCTTCCTTATTAATCGATTTATATGAGAAAAAATTATATCTATAAGGTTTTTGAACATTCGATTTTTTATATTTTTGGTTCATTAATGAGTCTGCTTCAAAATCATTTTCTTTTATGTAATGAATTACTTTTTCTTTTTCATATGAACCCGGTTTCTTTAAATCTTTATTTTGAGCCATATGGTGTTGATTGACGCTATTTCGCCATTTTTCTGGCACTAATCTAAGCCATCTAATATGAGATAAATCGTATTGATAATGAGTCTTTAACCAATTTTTCCATTGATTCATTCCAGAATGTAAAACATTTTTATGTTTTAATCTGTACTGAAATATTCCAAAATCGAAAAAATTCTTTATTTCATTTTTAAGAAAAATGGATGCTCCTTCATATTGAAGGATAGACTTGAATTTATACAAGTTAATAGCTTGGGTTTGTGATAATTTGTAAAAAACATATGCTTGTGAGAAGGAGGATAAGTCACAAAAAGTTTTTGATTTCTTATTTCTAATTCGACTATTTGAAAATGCGTTTTTTTTTATACTTGAAATAAAATCAATTCGATTTTGATTTGCTTTTTTTTTTTCCTGATTTCTTTCATTATTGAAAATGCATTTATCAATAATTTTTTTTTTTATTGATTCGAGAACAAGTTGTGCATGGATTCTTGTAATATTAATTATACGTAAAAAAAAATCTATGTATAGTCTTTCAATCCAAAATTGTATAAAAAAATCGAATTTACGGATTAATCGAGTAGTTCTTCTTTTTACTATATGCCAAATTCTTTTTGATGCTTTTAATATTTTATCATGATAACTTTTTTTCGTAGAAATAATATTTATTTCTTGATTTAGAAATCCGTTTTTAGTCTCTTTTTTTTTTATAATATTTTCTAGTTGATTTTGGATTGTGTTTGTTCTCTCAGTCAGATCTTTCATTTTTTTTTCTGTGAGTAAAAAATTTGTCCACTCTTTTATAGATCGACTTTTCATGGAAGATTCGTGAATCATCTGATTAATGCTTATTGCATCTTTTTTAGTTTCACCGATTGGCGAATCTTTTTTAGTTTCACCCAATCCATCTATTTCGTCATCTATTTCTCCAAAAGAAGGGAAGAGCTCTTTTTTGTTTCCTTTTACTTTTGTTCCTTGGAGAAATAGAATGCTTTTGATGATCCATTTTTTTGTTTCTTTTGAGACTTTTCGAAAGAATTTTTCTCCTTCTTCTTCTTTTAAAACGGTTAAAGCTCTAAAACACTTAAATTTCAATTTTCTAATTCTTTTTTTGAGTTCTTTAAATATAGGTTTAAAAAAAGAGGGTTCTTCCCGAGGAATACCAACAAAAAGTTGGTCAATAGGTGTTCCAGAGGGAGTTAAAAAACAAAAATCATGTTTTTTCTTTTTTTTCACGGCATTTTGCCAAGGTTGTAGGCAAAAAGGGTATAGAATCTTTATCTGAATACCCTCTGTTAACCAGTCTGGTGGCAATTCATTTTCGGATATTGGAATACCAATATAAGTACATCTAATATGTCTTTCTCGTTTCCAATCTTTAAAATCCTCGGACCACTCAGGAGTTTGAAATAATAAGATACGTGCGATATTTTTAGCTATTATCAATGAGGGTAATATAATATATTTTCTAAGAATCGATTGGGTTAGTAGCATCACACCTCTTATTTCTCGAACATATCCAAGCTCATCAAAATATTCTCGATCTTCGAGTTCTTCCAGCTCATCTCTTATTATCTCGGTACGAGATGGGTCTCCCTCTCTTAGTACCATCTCTTCCTCTTCGTCTTCTTCGTTTTCCCATTTGTTGTTACCTGTCCAAGTTCGAAAAATTTCGGAAATCCTATAAAAGAGTTCGCTAATTGTATAATAAAAATTATTATGAAAAACATTATAAATGTTTTCGACTTGGTCCCAAAAAAATGGGGAATGGACCCTTAGTTGGAACGATTCGTGTGTAACCATTTTACGTCTTCGGGCACGTACAGTACCTCTTATTAGTGCTCGACTAAAATCTGGTAGTTGTGAACGCATTTTATAATACACGTCTCGGTAGACACCATATGCTTTCCTAGGCTTAATTTCTAAAAACTTGACGTTTCTTGAACGAATTTCAAAAACCGTTGGAAACTTTGGTCCGCCAGCTTCGTCGTATGGATATTGAGGAACTTTTTTACTTATTTCGTTTATTCCAATTTTATATTTTCGAATTGTTTGATCGATGGGATTTGAATCCTGCTCATCCGCTCTTATTGTCATTTCTTGATTATTAAAAGGGCGGTCTTCCTCAGTCAACAATCTTTCTCTATTGAGAATATCGATTCTCTGTTCAAATTCGTGATAATCAGTACTAACAAGTATAGCATGAATCTTATTTATCCAAGGTGTATTAATGTATCTTTTTATATAACTTTGATTTGGTGAAAATAATTTTTGTATTCTGCCACGATAAGATCCATATAAGAACGGGTCATACTTTTGAGGACAGTATTCTTTTTTAGTTTCATTTTTACACAATCGAGTTTTGTTTTGGAGTATGTTCAGATCAAAAGATTTTTTCTCTAAAGTTTCGACTCGATTTATAAATTCCTTACGTAGATTTCTTGCTTTTAGTTCATTGGTAGAACTCCAACGATTATCTAATTCATCATAAGCAAAATTGTCTGTCGTGAAAAAAGATATCCTTTTTTGGATCATTTCCCCAAAAGTTGCCAAACTGGGAAGGTATGTAAAAGCTATTCGTTCGTTTCCATCACTTTCACATGTATAAAAAAAATATTGTGACATCTCATTTTTTACACCGTTTTGAAATCGTTGATTTTTTATATATCGAAAGGGGCGCCTCCTTCGGTTATAATTAAAAATATGAGTCACAATAGGTTTTTCAAACCAATTTTCAAGACATAATAAATATTGATCTTCCTCGATGGATACTGCTTGTTCTTGTTTAGCTCCTTCCCCTTCGAAAAGTGTTTCTATTTCTATATCTCTTTCTTCCCTTTCTTCTATATCTCTTTCTTCCCTTTCTTCGATATCTCTTTCTTCCCTTTCTTCTATATCTCTTTCTTCCCTTTCTTCTATATCTCTTTCTTCCCTTTCTTTTTCTTCCGTTTGTTGCACTTGCAGTTTAGTAGTATAACCATAACGTAATGGTATTTTGCTTAAATAGAAGATAGCAGTAGTAAATAAGAGAATACTAACTATATTATCTCGTAATTCTAACACAAAATATTTGAATTCTGACACATAATACTTTAATTCTGATACAGCATACTTTAATTTCGGCACAAGATACTTATTAGATTGAATAGACCTAATAGCATTCTTTTGCTGTATCCAGACTAATGCCAATTCAATCCTTTTCATGAATAAAACAAGATACTTATTAGACCTAATAGCATTCTTTTGCTGTATCCAGACTAATACTAATCCAATCCATTTCATGAATAAAATGTGACCAATTAACCAACCAACAAAACTACTTGTTAGAAATAACATCTTGTTGTTGCATCGAAACATATAAACGTTAACCAATCTGGCTAACATTACACTTGGGAAAAGAAAATGGTTGAATAATTGAAAAATAAGATTATTCAGGAATAAACCTTGAACGCTAAGATTACTTATTTCATTTCTGAAAGTGGGTCCAATATCAATAAAGTATTCGTGATTGTTCCAAACGGCATAAAATGAAACATACCATAGAGCTAGTACAGTTATTGTATGGGGTCTACCCAATGCTAAATGCAGTGGCGCATAATAGATTGATATGAACATTATGAGCTGTCCCACAAAAAAACCTGTTATTTCTGATACCTTTTTCTTAGTTCCTTCTTCTCCTTTCATAACACGAGCTCGGAGAAGGAAGAGATAAGATGGACCTATGGAGAATGTGGTCAGAAATCCATAATAGAGTCCGACCACAACAACCGAATTGGTTATCCTTATGTATAAGGATATTAGATTACCTGGTATAAATGGCATCACAAACCTCCCTTTTTTTTTTAAATATCTGGATTATGGATTATTTTATTTAATGGATTATTTTTTTTTGATTTTCTATGTTATTTTTTTTTGATTTTCT